CTGTCCTATCCATTAGACAATGGACGCTTTTCGTTCCTATTTTCTTCTTTCGTATTCTTCCTTTCTCTTGTTCGGATAAAAAACGATTACACGGAAAATATTTTAGGGAATAAAAAAAACAAGGATGCATATCCAAATTGATGATGCATGTATAATAAAAAGCATATATAATAAAGAATATATAATAAAGAATATATAGCGGGTAGCGGGAATCGAACCCGCATCGTTAGCTTGGAAGGCTAGGGGTTATAGTCGACGTTGGTTGATCATTTTTAACGTTTCTAATTCAAAACCGAACATGAAATTTTGGTTTCATTCGGCTCCTTTATAGAAGATCGATGTATTCCCAAAGAGAAATATTAGATCCATAACATCTATGTTAGCTTTTCTGCATGAATCCGTCCAAAGCTACTTGCTTTCTAGATGATCCCTCTAGAGGAGGTATACTAAATCCATTTAGTCTAGTTACTTCGTTCCCTATTTCCACTCGCAGGATCCTGAGGAAAAAATTTGGTTTCCACCGAGCTGAAACAATATGCTGATGGTTCTAGTAAACCAAAACCATCGTTTTATAGCTATTTGGCTTCAATTTCCCTTTTACAAAAAAAAAAATTGAAGATCTAGTTACGATTGGAAATAAACTTTTATATCTTCATCCATAGATCCTTTACTCATACTCATTCAATTGGAAGAGTTAATCCAATTCAAAAAAATTATGCTTCGCGACTCCATATCCATAATCCAATCTTTTTTATTCAATTTCTAATTGGCCTTTGGATACAAATCGTGAGAATGTATATTCTTCCTCAAATATGCTATTGAGAGGTAAAGGATTAAACCTTTTTAAGAAATAAAGTTTTTGATCGGAATATGAAACTGAAAGACCCCTTAACTATTTAATTAAGTTTTTGATAGAACGAATCACACTTTTACCACTAAACTATACCCGCTACATATTTATTATTGTATATGAATGGACCATTTGTCGAACAAAAGAGTGAGGCGCAATCAAGATAGCACCAGAATCATGAAAATTCTAGCGTTGACACTTCGTCCCGCCGGGGACTTAAATAGGCGGCGAAGAGCAGAAAGCTTACTTAAATAACATAAAAAATAAGTTTATAATATAACTTATAAGTTATATTATAATGTTTATTTATATAACATTATAATATAACTTATATATCTTCATTTTATATATCTTTATTTTATATCTTTTTTATATAATCTTATACTTATATCTTTTTTATATATCTTTATTCTTTTTTTTCTTTATAATATAAAATTTTTATATATTTATTATAAATTTATATATTTAATTTATATATTTATTATAAACATATATATATATATTATTTTTAATTATAATAAATAAAGAATATAATTTAATAGAATATAAATAAAAGAATATATATAAAAAAAATAGATAAATAAAAAAGGAAAACGAAGGTTTTTTTCTTCACGTGTCACATCACATAAAAAATTTTCCATTTTAAAATGGGGATGGGGAGAGATGGCTGAGTGGACTAAAGCGGCGGATTGCTAATCCGTTGTACGAGTTATTCGTACCGAGGGTTCGAATCCCTCTCTCTCCGCTTCTTCTGATTACTTGAGACTTTCGAATTCGAAGGAATTTCGATCCCTTGATTTTATCATAGCATAGGTAAATGTATGGAATACATAAAATCATAAGAAAAAAATTTCGAAAAAGCAGGAAAAACTAAAAATATCTTTTTTTTATTCCTCACGTCCAGGATTACGCCCTGGATCATTAGATAAAAATCCGAAGATGAAGAGAGAAATAAAGAATATCACTACTGTATAAACGAATAGTTTGAGAGTAAGCATTACACAATCTCCAAGATCTTTTTTTTTTGAAAAAGGGAATAGATTACTTATTTTTTACCACATACACTATTTTGTTTTGACATGACACCCCCCAAAAAATGAAGTGCTTTTTGAAAAGAAAGTCATTTTCATGAATTTCTTTGGAATAAGATTTTGATTCCTTCGTTATCAAAAATTTCTTGTCATATGATTAGGTATTGTAGGCAACCTAATAAAATCTTTGCTCACTGTAAGGTCAGAACGAGGAAATAAGCTGATCAAAATTCATCGCCGCGGTTATTCAATATACAATACAAGAATTTCTATTTTTGAATCGAGGGTTCATAATGTAAGACTTATCTGGTCTTATCAATTTTTAGAATTTTTATTTATCGAATAAATCATGAATTTAGCAGAGTATTAAATCATCGAAAACTTACAGCAGCTTGCCAAACAAAGGCTAAGAGAAAAAAAAGTAAAGGTATGACAGGCATAACATCTACGATTGGATTTAAAAAGGCATAAGCTTCGGGCAATTTGGCGAAGAAAAAACTACTCGAATAAAAGACAGAATTAAGACAGATGCAGATTAAACTAAAGATATTAAGCATAACAAAATTTCGTTCTTGTAGATTAGATAATTTTATTCTGATTGAGTTTTTTTTATAAGGGAAAAAAAAGACAAGTCAAAAAATCTTTCTTTTTCTTCGAACTCTCCCAAATAAAAATCCTTCCTTCCATTCTCAAATGAGAATACAAGGAATTCCATTTTCATACAATATCTTAACTGAATTCCATGTAATGATCAATGAATTTTTTTGATTCTATATCTACATGTGTTGAATCCTAGCAAAAATATATTCCCAATGTATTTATTGGGTTGGGATTGACGAATAACCAATACCAATATTAACGTTTATTAGTGTCGAATAGAAATTCGAAATGGGGCGTGGCCAAGCGGTAAGGCAGCGGGTTTTGGTCCCGTTACTCGGAGGTTCGAATCCTTCCGTCCCAGATCGTTTCCATCAGAAACGAAAGATGGGATCACATTATATCCCACATGAAACATAAAATTGTTAACGAGAACAATCTTTTGTTCTGAATTCTAAGAATGATTCTTAGAATCATATTTTTTCTTTCATTTGGTTTCTCACAAACGTAATCAAGTGTCAAATGTGGGTGGAAATAAATATCTTTTTTTTTTTTTATTCAAAAAAGAAATTCTGGGTTTATCATTCACATTCAGGATATGCTCGTACTACTCAATATTCATTTTAAAGTTAGTTACTTATGGAAACTTTATGTCCCATATCTATGAAATGTCAATTCTCACACGAAGCATTCTGAATCGAAATGTGAATGAAAGAAAGGCCTCTTTATTCCCTTACCAAGGGTAAAAAGCCTAAAGTAAATAAATGGGGTATCCCAATTCCACAGTCTATGTGGAGACTAAAGAGTAGGGAGTTTTTGGTACTAATTTCATCACTGGTCTTAAAACTTCTAAAGCTGGTGTGGGAAAAAAATAGTAAAAACGAATTGATCTGGACCCCATTTTTTTGTATTTTATCTGGTTCATCTTATATCTTATCCGGTTCAAATGAATAATTGTAAATCAATGTAATGTAGCGATTGGGGGGAAATTCGTATATTGCATCTACTTGACTTTATGGAATTGATGGAAAAGAAAAATTCTTGAACCTGAAGTAAAACAAAATCTGTATTGTATAAAATAAAATAAAAAAGTTTTATTAATAATTGATTTTTTTCCGGGATTGGAAATCTATTAATATTAAAGGTTCTTCTTTTGAGGTTTATAGTTTATTTGTTCGAGAAAAATGGATCCTTCATGATTGATCGTCCCGAACAATCTTTTTAAGATGTAAATAAGTCTTAAGCAAACTTTTTTATTCGTCTTTTTTAGAAATATCTTTCATTCATATGATAGAATATAGAGTTAAATAAATTGGATCCTTGCTGAGTCTTCCCCGGATAAATACTTATTTATCTATCCATAGATAGATAGATAGATAGATAGAAAGTATGTACTATTATATAACGGTATACACACACCGGTTGAGCCAATGACTATTCATGATTCCATATTGAATCAATTACATACCGGTTTGAAATAAAATTAGAGGAATGTTATGTTAAAACTTCGTTTGAAACGATGTGGTAGAAAGCAACGTGCGACTTGAAGGACATGATCGGCTGTGGATTCTTACATCCACCATTTTCTATAGGAATGAAGATGTTCTTGGCTCGACATAGTTTGTTCTGCTCTGTTAGGAACCTAATTTGTGTTAGGTTGTAAGTAAATAGTACATGATGGAGCTCGAGCAGAAAGGATTGATTCGTTTATCAGGGGGAAGAATCTAGGGTTAGTAACTATCAATAAGTTAGACCAACTTTGTAAGTATATCCTCAATATATAAATCGAAAGGTTAAAAGATCGAAAAATCAAAGAAGTTTGAAAAATAAAAAGTAAAATTTTTCAGAATTGGTAAAACTATTTCGATCAAAAGTGTATCACAAGGGAATCCACCGTTCATATTCTATTTCTATAGTTCATATTCTATTTCTATAGTATAGAAAAAAATAACAAAAAACAAAAAGGTATGTTGCTGCTCTTTTGAAAGGAGTAAGGATCACCGAAGTAATGTCTAAACCCAATGATTTCACAAAGCAAAGATAAAGGATTCCGGAACAAGTAAACACTATTTTCAATTGTCTCAACAATTGAATCAGAATGAGGAATAAAAATAGATTCGAGATGAGACAAACAAAAGAGGTTAGAGACGGCTCAATAAATGTCTAAGGGTTTCCCTTCGAACTCTGTCAGAATTATCCAACTTGAGTTATGAGTACGAATGAGATTTCTTTTTTTCTGTAAGGAAGAATAAAAAAACGACTCAAATCATAGTCTAATTCATGATTTTATGGATCCATTTGCCATTATATACATATACAGAAATTTAGAATCCTTTTTTCTCGAGCCGTATGAGGAGAAAACCTCCCATACGTTTCTAGGGGGGGCATTGTTTATTTACATCTATTCCAATGAGCCATCTACCGAATCGTTGCAATTGATGTTCGATCCCGAAGAGAAGGAAGAGATCTTAGAAAAGTAGGTTTTTACGATCCGATAAAGAATCAAACTTATTTAAATGTTCCTGTTATTCTATATTTCCTTGAAAAAGGTGCTCAACCTACGGGAACTGTTTGTGATATTTTAAGGAAGGCAGAATTATTTCAAGAAAGAACTTCGATTCGAGTTAATTAAAGTAAAAAAAAAAAAAAAATTAATAAATAAAAAAAGGGGGTGGGGGGGGGTAACTAGTATCTATCTTTGTGTAATTATTTACATTTACACACAATTTGCCTTTTTCTTGCTGTATTCATACTTAATTTACTTTTTTTCTTGTTTTCTTTGTTGCGGGAATCCACCAACAAACAAGGGGTTAATCTTGCTTATTGTACCTCTATTGATTGAATAAACCCGAGATTTTTTCTTTACTTTACCTCTTTCGTATTTTTTTCATCCAAATTTCTTATTTATGTTTATGTTGTGCCAATCCAACACAAGTCCTTATTTGATTTACTTAAATATGTTTTCTTAATATTGGATTCATATTGACAATGGTGCATCGAAGAAATATAATTCGATCGTAGATAAATAGATCCGTTTATCTCCACCTCATATTGGTTTTTTTTACTTCACTTCAGTCAAATGATGGGTTTGCCCTGCCGGATTTACTGGCATACAAGATGTATTTTCTTAACGAAAAAGAAAAGAAAATTGATAAATAAAATGGGGGTTTGTCACAATTTTGATTTTGACATCTCTATTTGGAATCTGTTGTTGTTTAATCCGATCTGTCCATTTTGGTATTTTGGTGTTTTTAATTGATCAACAAAAACAAATCTTTCTTTTCGATTTGTTCTAGTTCAATGTTTTGACGGGGTCGTGCAGTGCAATTCAATTGACTTTTTTATTTTGACCGTATTTACATATATATCCTATTTATTTTATTTTTATTATTTTATTTTTATTCGGGTTGCTAACTCAACGGTAGAGTACTCGGCTTTTAAGTGCGACTATGATCTTTTACACATTTGGATGAAGCAACAGATTCGTCCAGACTATTGGTAGAGTCTATAAGACCACGACTGATCCTCAAAGGTAATGAATGGAAAAAACAGCATGTCGTAATAAAATAATAATATTTTATTATTAAATTTATTATTTAATTAAATATTATTTAATTAAATATTATTTAATTAAAGTAGAACTTTGAGTTTATCCTTACCGGATCGTTACAATTTTTTTTTTTCTTTTTGTTTGGAAGTGAAAAAAAAAAATTCACATTTACAGTTGGGTCTAGTGAATAAATGGATAGAGCCCTATGGCTCTAATTCTGGTGAAATAAAAAGTAACGAGCTTTTGTTCTTAATTTGAATGATTACCCGATCTAATTAGACGTTAAAGATAGATTAGTGCCTGATGCGGGAAAGGGTGGGTTCTTCTGTGAGTGGACCATTGATTTTCTTTCTTTTTTTTTTTAATGAATCCTAATTATTCTTTATTATGGATTGGAGACGAATGTGTAGAAGAAACAGTATACTGATAAAGAGAATTTATTCCAAAGTCAAAAGAGCGATCGAGTTGCAAAAATAAAGGATTTTTTTCCCTCTTGTAATTATAACGAACATAAACCAATTGGATAGAAAAGGAGAGGAAAAAGATCTGTTGATTGGACTCCCCTGTTTCCTTTATTTGCGGGATATATATTTTTTTCTTACTGTAATTATATACATAATACATACCCTGTTCTGACCATATTGCACTATGTATCATTTGATAACCCAAAAAATGAAAAAGGTCCCGCCTCTGGTTCAAGTAGAAATGTAAATGGAAGAATTACAAGGATATTTAGAAAGAGATAGATCTCTGCAACAACACTTTCTATATCCGCTTCTCTTTAAGGAGTATATTTACACATTTCTTCATGATCGTGGTTTAAATGGTTCGATTTTTTACGAATCCGCGGAAATTTTTGGTTATGACAATAAATCTAGTTCAGTACTTGTGAAACGTTCAATTATTCGAATGTATCAACAGAATTATTTGATTTATTCGGTTAATGATTCTAACCAAAATCGATTCGTTGGGCACAACAATTATTTTTATTTTCATTTTTATTCTCAGATGATATTGGAAGGTTTTGCAGTCATTGTGGAAATTCCATTCTTGCTGCGATTGGTATCTTCCCTCGAAGAAAAAAAAATACCAAAATCTCAGAATTTGAATTTACGATCTATTCATTCAATATTTCCCTTTTTGGAGGACAAATTATCGCATTTAAATTATGTGTCAGATATACTAATACCTTATCCCATCCATCTGAAAATCTTGGTTCAAATCCTTCAATTCTGGATCCAAGATGTTCCTTCTTTACATTTATTGCGATTCTTTCTTCACGAATATCATAATTGGAATAGTCTTATTACTCCGAATAATTCTATTTTTCTTTTTTCAAAAGAAAATAAAAGACTATTTCGGTTCCCATATAATTCTTATGTATCTGAATGCGAATTTGTATTAGTTTTTCTTCGTAAACAATCTTCTTATTTACGATTAACATCTTCTGGAGCTTTTCTTGAGCGAACGCA